ATGCGATGACTTTATTCAACTAATCATAAAGATATTGGTACTTTGTATTTTATTTTTGGATTGTGGTCTTCTATAGTTGGAACTGGGATAAGAACTATTATTCGAATTGAATTATCCCAACCCGGGATATTACTAGGGGACGATCAAATTTATAATACATTAGTTACAGCTCATGGATTGATTATAATTTTTTTTGTAGTTATGCCTATTTTAATTGGTGGGTTTGGTAATTGATTAATCCCATTAATAATTGGTTCACCTGATATAGCTTTTCCGCGATTAAATAACCTTAGATTTTGATTATTACCCCCTTCAATAACAATATTACTAGCTTCTTCTATGGTTGAAAGTGGTGCTGGGACTGGTTGAACTATCTACCCTCCCTTAGCAGATAACATAGGTCATTCTGGCATATCTGTAGATATAGCTATTTTTTCGTTACATTTAGCAGGGGCTTCATCAATTTTAGGTTCCTTAAATTTTATTACTACTATTTTTAATATACGTTATTTTTGTATGACATCAGGTCGGTTACCCTTATTTATTTGATCAGTAGTTATCACCACAATTTTACTGCTTTTATCTTTACCTGTTTTAGCAGCAGCAATTACTATATTGTTAACTGATCGTAATATTAACACTTCTTTTTTTGATCCTGTTGGTGGTGGTGACCCTATTTTATTTCAGCACTTATTCTGATTTTTTGGTCATCCTGAAGTATACATTTTAATTTTACCAGGATTTGGTGCAATTTCTCATATTATTACACACTATTCTAAAAAAACTGAAACCTTTGGAACTTTAGGTATAATTTATGCTATAGTAGGAATTGCAATTTTAGGTTTCATTGTATGAGCCCACCATATATTTACTGTTGGATTAGATGTAGATACCCGGGCTTATTTTACAGCTGCCACTATAATTATTGCTGTTCCTACTGGTATTAAGGTATTTAGATGGTTAGCAACTATCTATGGCTCTAAAGTATATATAAATCCATCGATATTATGAAGACTAGGGTTTGTATTTTTATTTACTACTGGGGGTCTTACAGGTATTGTATTATCTAATTCATCAATTGATATCATTCTTCATGATACCTATTATGTAGTAGCTCATTTTCACTATGTATTAAGGATAGGTGCAGTATTTGCTATTTTTGCAGCATTTAATTATTGATTCCCACTATTTATAGGTCTAAGTATTAATTATTTAATATCATCTGCTCATTTCTTTATTATATTTATTGGGGTAAATTTAACTTTTTTTCCGCAACATTTTTTAGGATTAAGTGGTATACCACGGCGATATTCAGACTACCCAGATATATACATGAGTTGAAATATATTATCCTCTTTTGGGTCTATATTAACAACTTTATCATTAGTCCTATTTATTTATATATTATGGGAGTCTTTGTACGTTAAACGGATGTTAATTTATTCATTTAATTTTCAAACATCAATAGAGTGAACATCTCAAATTTTTCCAGTAAAGTTTCATAATAGAGAAGAAGTAGTAAGAATCTCATATTAATCTATTAAATAATTTATAAATTTATTAACTAACACCGTATATAATTTTAAGTGAAAGCAAATATATTGCATTTAGTTGTTAATTAAAAGAAAGAATGATTTCTCACTTAGATGCCTTTTTGAAATCAAATAATAATACAAGATTCAATATCAACTATAATAATTAATATTTCATCTTTTCATGATTATATAATTATTACTATAGTTTTAGTTTTATCTATTATTTCTTATGTGATATTAAATTTATGTATAACAGATTCTACAAATCGAAATATTTTAGAAGCTCAAGAATTAGAAACGTTATGGACTATTGCACCTGCAATTGTTTTAATTATATTAGCTATCCCATCAATTAAAATTTTATATATATTGGATGAAATTTCTGATCCGTTAGTTACTATTAAAACTATAGGACATCAATGATATTGATCTTATCAATATAGAGATTTAAATAATATTGAATTTGATTCATATATACTCCCTACTGAAGAATTAATATTAGGTGATTATCGCTTATTAGAAGTAGATAACCGGTTGTTTATTCCATTTAATAAAGATATTCGAATAATTATTTCATCCTCTGATGTTATTCATTCTTGAACTATTCCATCATTAGGAATTAAAGTAGATGCCATTCCAGGACGACTTAATCAAATAGCCATAAATGTTTTATTTCCTAGTGTGCTATACGGACAATGCTCAGAAATTTGTGGGGCTAATCATAGGTTTATACCTATCTGTATTGAAGCAATCAATACTAAAGATTTTATTAAAAAGATAGTTTAAAGCTTTAGTTAAATAATAATGATAATTTGTCAGATTATAGTAACCTTTTAGGTAAGTTTTTATGCCACATCTATCACCAGTTAATTGAATATTTTTAATTATGTTATTTTGATTTATTATTAACTTATTCTTATCTTATAGTTGATGAAATAGTCTTAATCATTTATTTGTAGTAAAAAAGCTATATAAAAAGAATAATATAATAATTTGATATGAGATTAGTATAATTTATTAGTACAAATTTTTTCCAAAAATTTAGTTATTATTTCATACCAAAATAGTTTAATAAAACAATAAACTGTAAATTTATTATTGAATTTTTTTCTTTTGGTAATGTATCGAATGCCTTTTCATTTAGTAGAACCTAGACCTTGACCATTAATAGCCTCAATTGGGGCTTTCATAATAACATTAGGTTTAGTAAACTGATTTCACTACTATAGTAGAAATATTATTAAAGTTGGATTATTAATTATTATTTTAGTGATATTTCTTTGATGACGAGATGTAATACGTGAGTCTACTTATTCAGGACATCACACATCAAAAGTTGAATATTTAATACGTTATGGTATAATATTATTTATTACCTCAGAAGTATGTTTTTTTTTTGGTTTTTTTTGGAGTTTTTTTCATAGAAGACTAAGTCCTACCCCAGAACTAGGCTGTACTTGACCCCCAATTGGCATTTTACCTTTAAATGCATTTAGGGTACCACTTTTAAATACTATTGTATTACTCTCTTCTGGTGTAACAGTTACTTGGGCCCATTATAAATTTAAATATAAAAATCGAAATGAAGTAATCCAAGCTTTACTAATAACTATCACATTAGGTTCATATTTTACTATACTTCAACTAGGAGAATACTATAACTCACCATTTACTATTACTGATAGGGTATTTGGGTCTGTATTTTTTGTGGCCACTGGTTTTCATGGGTTTCATGTAATAGTAGGATCTATTTTTTTATTAGTTTGTTTAATTCGAACTTTCTATTGACATTATTCAAGAAATCATCATTTTGGTTTTGAAGCAGCTGCTTGATATTGGCACTTTGTAGATGTAGTATGAATTTGTTTATACCTATCAATTTATTGATGGGGTTCTTTATTATTAGTAATAGTTACATAAACTTTTGGAGTTTAAATAATAAGTTCAATACTTATAATAATAAAATGGTATACATAATTTTTTTAATTTTCGGAGTATCAATAAATTTATTTATTATTTCTTCACCAGTGATGATATTATTAATAATTTTATTTAATTCTTTACTTTTATCTATAATTATTGCATTTAATTTGTCTAGTTGATATGCCTTTTTAATATTTTTAATTTACATTGGTGGTATATTAGTAATATTTTCATACTTCGTCGCTATTTCACCAAATCAGTATATTAAAATGAAATTAATACTTTTTAGTCCAGTTCTAATTATGTTGATATTACTTTTAAATTCTTATATTTATGGAAGGACTATATCAATAAATAATTTATTTTTTAATTTTATTTTAATAATGTATAAAAATGAATCTAATTTTTGTACTTTATTTTTAATTTTATTATTAATATTAATAATACTAATAGTTTCTAAATTAATAAAGTTATCTAAGGGGCCTTTACGACCATTTATATATGTTTATACCATTACGAAAAGGTAATATTTTAATTAATATATTAAATAAAGCTTTAATTGATTTACCTGCCCCAAATAATATTTCTATTTGATGAAATTATGGCTCTTTATTAGGGATGGTATTAGGTATTCAGTTTATTACAGGGTTGATCTTATCTATACATTATGTAGGTGATATAAATTTAGCTTTCTTTTCAGTTTTTCATATCGAACGTGATGTTAATTATGGTTGGTTAATGCGTTTAACACATGCAAATGGGGCATCTATGTTTTTTTTATTTATCTATATTCATATAGGACGAGGAATATATTATTTTTCTTTTTCTTTAAAAGAAACCTGATCTGTAGGTGTGGTTTTATATATTATAACAATGGCTACAGCCTTCATAGGTTATGTACTACCTTGAGGTCAAATAAGATTTTGAGGTGCTACTGTTATTACTAATTTATTATCCACCATTCCTTATGTTGGCCAGTCCGTAGTAGAATGGGTATGAGGGGGTTTCAGGGTTAGAAACCCTACTTTAAATCGATTTTTTTCTTTTCATTTCTTCTTTCCATTTTTATTAATTGCCTTAATCATGACCCATTTAATAATACTTCATCAGTATGGTTCTAATAATCCAATAGGTATAAATAGAGACAGGGATCGAATTAGATTTCATCCATATTACTCAATTAAGGATATTTTAGGTATATTATTAGCTTTTTTACTGTTAATATTTTTTGTGTTATACTACCCTAATTACTTTATAGACCCAGAAAATTTCTTAATATCTAATTCTGCAGTAACCCCCACACATATTAAACCAGAATGATATTTTTTATGAGTTTATGCTATTTTACGTTCAATTCCTAATAAATTAGGTGGTGTAATTGCAGCTTTTTCAAGAATATTAATTTTATTTCTCCTACCTTTTAAAATTAAACCAGACTTAAACTCATCTTGCTTTTATTATTTTAATAAATTATTATTTATTATTTTAATATTTTCTTTTATTATTTTAACTTGAATTGGGGGTTGTCCTGTAGAAGAACCATATATTATAATTGGTCAATTTTCAACATTAATATACTTTTCTTATTATATACTATCACCTGTTATTTTAATAATAAATGATTCGGTTTAAAGTTTTAAGTTAAATAAACTATAATCTTTCAAAGATTAAAATATATTTTTAAACTTTGTTAATAAAAAAATAACTAAATTAGCATAATATATAGCTAAAAGCATTTCAATTTCGGCTTGAAAATAGGAAAAATCCATATATTTAGAGTAATAAAAAAAAACTTAATAAGTACATTATATAGTAGGTACCATACTATATAAATAGTCTTATTAAGTATATACATGACGCCGGCGTCAGACGAAATCTTATTAAAAAAACACTAGAATATCCATATAGTTGAATTTTAATAAGATGTATATAATTATTATAATATATAAATTCATGCTTATAGATGTATTTTCTATTTTTGACCCTTATGAATTTACTCCTATTTTTTATAATTTTTTATGTGTTGTTGTGATTATAACCCCTATATTTTTATTAATAGCATTTAATTTTATTTGAAAAAATAAATATGGGGTAAGATTTATTTTTTATTTACCTTTTATTATAATAATAAATCAATGTAAACGATCAAAAAGTTCAAAAATTAAAGGAATGAGAATTATTATTATAACTTTATTTTTTATAATCATTAGAATTAATTTATCTGGACTAATTTCATTTTCTTTTTCATTAAGTTCTCACTTATTTTTTACTCTATTAATAAGTCTTCCTTTATGATTAAGTTTAATCATCTCTAGATTTTTAAAAAAAAAAAAACAATTTATTGCTCACTTACTACCGGATGGAGCCCCAGAGTGATTGAATCCTTTTTTAATTATTATTGAGACCGTAAGTATCATAGTTCGTCCATTAACACTAGCTTTTCGATTAGCAGCAAATATAACAGCTGGTCATGTTGTACTATCATTAATAAATTTATACCTTTCTTTATTAATAAATAAATTAAACTTAAATAATATAGTACTTATAATTATTAGTTCTTTTTATCTATTATTTGAGATAATAATTTGTTTAATTCAAGCTTATATTTTTTGTCTCCTTTTAACATTATATTGTGATGATCATACTTAATAAAATGTTAAGATAAATAAATCTATCAAATTGTGATTTTGATAATACTATAGTACATTTTAATGAAAAAACAAATTAATTTTTATAGGCCAAAGCTTTTATTAATTAATAGTGTAGTTATTTTTGTATTTAGATTGATATTATTATATTTTGATACAGTATTATTAATTGAATGAGAGTTGTTTAATATAAAAATAATTAAAATCAGGTTTCCTATTTTAGTAGAGTATAAGGGTTGTCTATTTTCATTTATTGTATTATTTATTTCTTTTAATGTTTTGATATTTTCAGTAAATTATATAGAGTTAGATAAAAAAAATAATTTATTTACTTTAATTGTTTTAATATTTATCATGTCTATAAATTTATTAATTTATATTCCTCATATAGGTTTTTTACTTATAGGGTGAGATGGGTTAGGAATTATTTCATTTATTTTAGTAGTATATTATATAAATAATAAATCTCTTAGGGCTGGGTTTATTACAGCCTTTACCAATCGAGTTGGGGATATTTTTTTATTAATATCTATTGGACTCACGATATATATTGGGAATTGATTAGTTATTAATATATGATATAAGAGGTTAACTGAATTTAAATATCAGGTTATTTTTATTTTATTAGCTAGTATAACTAAAAGAGCTCAGCTCCCATTTAGTAGGTGATTACCAGCAGCTATAGCTGCTCCTACACCAGTATCTGCTTTAGTTCATTCATCAACATTGGTTACAGCTGGTGTATTTTTAGTTCTTCGATTTTATTTATTTTTATCTAAAAGCTATTATTTTTTTTTATTTTTAATACTAATCTCTATTTTAACTTTATTTATAGCAGGTTTTAGGGCATCAATGGAGTGAGACATAAAAAAAATTATTGCTTTATCAACTTTAAGTCAATTAGGTTTAATAATATTAATAATTTCAATAATATCTCCTCAAATCTCATTTATTCATATAATAGTACATGCTATATTTAAAGCTTTATTATTTATTTGTGCAGGAACACTAATTATAAACTATCTTCATAGTCAAGATTTACGATGAATAGGAAATATTAGATTGAAACTCCCCATGTCATGTGTAGGAATGATTGTTTCCATCATAGCTATATGTGGAATACCATTTATGTCTTCATTTTACACAAAGGACCCTATATTAGAGTTTTCATTATTTTATATAAGATTTACAAGATTGATTTTATTATCCTATTTTTCTATTGGGATTACATCCTATTATAGTCTGCGTTTTTTAATACTACTAATTTGATCTATAAATTTATCTAACCCATTTATAAATTTTATAGAGAAAAAATACTCTGTGTCATCAATATGTTTTATATCTTTAATTTCTATCTCTATTAGAGTTTTTTTATTTTGGTTATTTATAAGAAAAGATATAGTAATTTGTATAAGCATAAAAATGATAACATTACCAATAATAATTATAATCATAGGGTTATTTTTGAGTTTTATTTTAAGATACTATAATAAAAAAATTATATATAATATTCAGCTTTTTAACAATAAGATATGATTTATCTACCCTTTAATAAGACAATTTAGTTTAACAATTTTTATAAAGTATTCTAAATTATATTTAGAAAATATTGATCAGTCATTATTAGAAATCTATAGCGGGGAAGGATTTTTCAATAATTTAAAAAGTTTAAACTTGTATTACTATTATTTAGATTTTTCCCCAATATTTATAGTCTCATTTATAGTGTTCTTGGTGATAAGCTACTTTATAATTTTTTATTTGAATAGATTAATATAAATCATATTATTGAAGCTAATATAATAACTGTGTTTTCAAATTTATGTAAAGTGTAAAGCACATTAAATTTTCCATTTAAAAGAGTAAATAGCTACATCAGAATATAGTTAATATATTATAATGTAAATTTTGGGGATTTAAGTATTTTTATAATTTTCTGTGTTAAATAGTTTATATAAAATATTAATTTTGTAAATTAAAGAAGGGTTCTTTAACTAATGAATAGCTTATTTTTATTTTTACTAATAGTATTCCCTTTAATGATAATATTAAATGTTTTTACACATAATAAAAGTATATTACTAACACTTTTATGTTTAGAAATGTTAAGACTTAGAGTTTTATTAGTTTTTACTTTAAGTAATTTTATATTGGAAAACTATAATATAATATGCTTAATTATCTTATTAAGTATTGGGGCTTGTGAAGCTAGAATAGGTTTATGTATTTTAGTTTCTATAGTTCGATCTACAGGGTCTGACCATACTATAAATTTAAGGATATCAAAATGTTAATATTAATATCATTAATAATTAGCCTTTTAATAATAAAAAAAAATAAATATAATTGAATGATACTATTTAATTATTTAATTATTGTTATATTAGTTATTTCAGTTATATTTAATAATTATGATTTATTTAAATATAAATTAAGTTTATGAAGTATAATGGACTCAATATCTTTTTTATTAACTTTACTAAGATTTTGGATTTCAGCAATTATAATCTTAGTTAGGTTTAAAATTTTCATATCTAACAACTGAAAAATAATATTTGTTATAATTTTAGTCATCTTATTAATTTTTATTATATTATGTTTTACTTTAAATAATTTAATTCTTTTTTATATCTTTTTTGAAAGGTCGTTAATCCCAATTATATATATAATTATAAAATGAGGTTATCAACCAGAACGTCTTCAAGCTAGGGTATATTTAATAATTTATACTATTATTTGTTCATTACCTATATTAGTATGTATATTAATATTTATTTATATAAATAAAATCCATAGTATAAATTTATGAATATTAGTTTATTTTAAAATAGATAATTTATGACTAGTACTAATTATAGGGTTTTTAGTTAAGCTTCCAGCCTACCCTTTACATTTATGACTTCCTAAAGCTCATGTAGAAGCTCCTATTTCAGGTTCAATTATTTTAGCAGCTATTTTATTAAAATTAGGTGGTTATGGGGTTATACGTTTATCTTTTATAACACCTAATATAAGAATGAAATTTTTACCATTAATTTTTAGGGTGTGTTTATTTGGTGGGTTGAGAACTAGATTAATTTGTTTTCGTCAGGTAGATATAAAAGCATTAATTGCCTACTCGTCAATTAGTCACATAAGATTACTACTATGTAGGGTAATTTGCATATCTAAATTAGGTTATCTAGGTGCTATAATAATAATAATTGGGCATGCTTTTAGCTCTTCAGCTATATTTTTTTTGGCTAGCATTAATTATGATTTATATAATTCACGAAATTTAATTTTATTAAAAAGTAGTATATCCTATTTTCCAATGATAAATTTATTTTGATTTTTATTTATTATAATAAATATAGCTGCCCCTCCATTTATAAACCTAGTAAGCGAAATTTTTATTTTAGGGTCTTTAATAAATATAGATTACTGTAGGATAGTAATTTTATTTTTTATTATATTTTTAACTGTTTGTTATTCGTTAAATTTATATAGTTTTATTAACCACGGACATAATAACTTTTTTTCTTATTTTATGATCATACCTAATAAAAAAGAATATTTAGTCTTAATTATATTGTTATCTCCACCTATTATTATAGTAATAAACTTTTATTTTTTGTCATACTAAACAACAATATGAAGTTTCATAATAAGTCTAAAAAGTTAGCGTTAAAATAAAAAATTAAGAAGATACGTTAAAATAAAAAAAAAATAAGTAAGATCAGCTAATTAAGCTAGTGGACTCATACTCCAAAAATGATTTATCTCTTACTATATATTTAATTCTAATTTTAAGATTAGTTTTTCTGATATCAATTATGTTAGCTTTTTAAATAATAAAGTTTGTATAAGGAAATCTCTTAATATAATCAGGTATAAGTGATTAAGATATAGAGTTTGCCAATATTGTGCCAGCAGCAGCGGTTATACAATTAACATCTAATTTATATAGTATAGTTAGCTACAATAAGTGAAAAGGTGAAATTTTTAGTAGTGAAATTAATGGTAGCATTAATAAATAATAACAAAAACAAGGATTAGATACCCTTTTATTATTAAACAATTAGTAAAATTTGAGAGCTTTAAACAAAAGAATTTGGCGGTGTTTCATTCAATTAGGGGATCCTGTAGTTTAATTTGATAGTCCACAGTTTATCTATCTAATATTTGAAAATAACAATAAATGTATTGCCGTATCATAGTTCTTTATAAAGAAATTATAATAACTATATAATATATAAAAATCACAGGTAAAATATTGTTTATGTATTAGAATTAATGGGGTACTTTAATTTAAAGATAATATTAGTACTAGAATAAATGTACTAAAAATTAGGACTTAATAGTAATTAATTTAAATTAAATTAATGAATTAGAACTTGAAATAAGCACATATTGCCCGTCGGTTTCTTTTTAAATAGGATAAGTCGTAACATAGTAGGTGTAATGGAAATTGTATCTCAATTTATAGCATAAATTAATGCATTTTATTTACATTAAAATAATATTCTAAAAAATTAAATTGAATAAATATATATATCTTCTTTATTATACCACACAAAAAAAAATTAAGTACAGTATTGGAAAGATCTATAAAAAAAGTAATAATATGTACCTTTAGTATAATGGATTTACAAGTGTAAATATAATTATTATTTTCGAAATCTAAATGAGTTGTATTTTTATTGTTTAGAACTAATATTTAAGAGTTTAAATTCTTTATAAAAATAAAATTACAGAAGCTATAAACTAATCGCATTAGATCTTAACTAATTTAAATATTATTATATATATATATATATTAATTTATTAATTAAATAATTTAAATTATTTATTTTGTTTTATAGGATTAGCTATAAATTTAATTCAATTTAATAACTTAGTATAAAAGTAAGCTTAAAAACAGCTAACTAATACTACTTTATAGTATAAATAGTAAAAATTTTATTAATAAAAAATGAAAATAAAATTAATTAATTAATGATAGTAATTTTAATATGTAAGTATGAGTAATTAATAAAATTAGATAAAGGAACTCGGCAAATATAAAATTCGACTGTTTAACAAAAACATTGTTATTTGTAAGTAGATATAAATAGTAAGCCCTGCTCAATGAAACGTTAAATTGCTGCAGTATTATAACTGTACTAAGGTAGCATAATAATTTGTTTATTAATTGTAAGCTAGAATGAAAGGGTACACGAAATTTTAACTGTCTCTACTATTCAATTTAAAATTATCTTTTAGGTGAAGAGACCTAAATTTAATTATGGGACAAGAAGACCCTAAAAGCTTTTTTAATCATATAATTTAATTATAAAATTAATTTGATTGGGGTGATCAGTTATAATTAAACATTTTTAATTTTTATGATAAATAATTCTAATAAAGATCCTTATATGATCTGTAGTTAAGTTACTTTAGGGGTAACAGGCTAATATAAAATTAAAGATCATATTAAATTTTATGATTGGCACCTCGATGTTGACTTAGAATAACTATTTAGTGCAGCCAATAAATAAGTTGGTTTGTTCAACCATTAATATTCTACATGAGTTGAGTTCAGACCGGCGTAAGCCAGGTTAGATTCTATCTATAATTTATTGACAAATATTAGTAGTACGAGAGGACCTTAATATTACTATTATAGTACTAAAAATATTATTTTTTCAAGTTGACAGATAAATGTATTTAATTTAGAATTAAATTATGAATAGAATTCACTTGTTATTTGTTATTTAGTTTAATTAGAACAGTTAATTTGCATTTAATAAGAGTAATCAATAACTAGTTATTATAAAATAGATTTTGAAAATCTATATTAACGTTTAATCGTAAAATAGCTTTTATTATATAGTGGCAGAATAGTGCACTAGGTTTAAGCCCTATTTATGATTTTATCCTATATAAATACTAATAATTTTTGAAATACTATTAAGAATAATTATAGCTTTAATAGCTATGGCTTTTTATACATTATTAGAACGTAAATTATTAGGTTATATACAAACTCGTAAAGGACCAAATAAGGTTATATTTATAGGCATCCCACAGCCTATAGCTGATGCTATAAAATTATTTTTAAAAGAGCAAGTATACCCTTTTTTATCTAATAAGTTTTATTTTATTTTATCTCCTATTTTTAGGCTATCCCTTGCACTAATATTATGGTCTATTTATCCAAGAAAGAATACATCTTTTTGATTTGTTTTTAGTGTACTATTTTTTTTGTGTGTATCATCGATAAATGTGTATCCTACATTTATATCTGGTTGAAGATCAAATTCTAAATATGCTCTTCTTGGTGCATTACGAGGGGTAGCTCAAACTATCTCATATGAGATTAGAATAGCATTAATTTTAATTAGTGTAATAATATTATTTATGAGAATAGATTTAAATATAAGAATATTAATATACTATATCCCTTTTACTATACTACTCTTTCCTTTATTTATTTTATGGTTGATTACAATATTAGCAGAAACTAATCGAGCACCTTTTGATTTTGCTGAAGGGGAGTCTGAATTAGTTTCAGGTTTTAATATTGAGTATGGTTCTAGGATATTCGCTATAATTTTTATAGCTGAGTATAGTATAATTTTATTTATAAGAATAATAGTTTCATTACTATTTTTTTATTCAAGTTTAAATTATAGTATTAGATTAGTAGTCTTTACTATGATATTTGCTACTATCTTTGTTTGAGTTCGAGCTTCTTTTCCACGAATACGATATGACTTATTAATAATATTAACATGAAAAGCTTTTTTACCTTTTTCATTGTCAGCTACATTATTATTATTAATTATTAGATTAAGACTGTAGATTAAAAAGCTTTAAGCATATAAATTTTAATTATAAGATATCAAGTAAATTGATTTTAATCAAATACTAAGCCGGAATTTAACGGGTAACATTGATGTTGTTAATTATGAGTTGTCTCTAGTATTTATGATTTTAATAATACATATTATTATAATTTGTGTGCTTTTACCATTACTAATTTATTTTATATCTTACTATCTATTTATACGCGAAATAAAAAACCGGCATAAATTAGTTGGGTTTGAATGTGGATTTGATTCATTTTCTAATGCTCGAATCCCATTTTCAACTCGGTTTTTTTTATTAGCCGTTATTTTTATTGTGTTTGATATTGAAATTGTATTATTATTTCCTATCCCTATATTAATTAATTTAAATAGTATAAATTTACTGATTTGCTTATTAATTTTTAGTTTATTAATTATCGGTTTATTACATGAATGAAATGAGGGGGCTATTGATTGAATAAATTAAAAGAATTTAGTTGATAGACAACAATAAATTGCAGATTTATAAGAGTGGTTACAATTCTTTTAAAGGGTAAATATTTAAGCTTCTAACTTAAAATAGGAATTAAAACACCACCCTTTTATGACTATATCCCCTATTAATTTAATAAATTTTTGTTTATTGTTTATTACTACTATATTCATGACTATTAGCTCATCTTGACTGGGCGTATGAACTATAATAGAATTTAATATGTTTAGGTTTCTCCCATTAATATTAATAAGCTCTATAAATTTTGAAGAAGAAGGTGTAGTAAAATACTTTGTTACACAAATTGTAGCTTCAATATTATTACTTTGAAGTTACATTATTATTTTAGTAAAATTAGAATTGCTAATAGTGAAATTTATTATATTATTAGCACTTCTTATAAAAATTGGCTCCTTTCCTTGTTATAGATGGTACCCAAATGTTATAAAAGCTATTAACTGGTTTAATTGTTTAATTTTAAGAACATTACAAAAAATTGGGCCATGTTTATTAATATTGATTTATTTAGAATTTAATACTTTCATATTAATAATTATTAGTGTGTTCAATGTATTTATTGGAGGGATGTTTGGCCTATTTCAAATTGATTTACGCTCTTTATTAGCTTACTCATCTATCTCTCATATAGGTTGAATAATATCATCTTATAGATTTAACTATAAATTAGTTAGTTTAATTTATTTTATATTTTATTTATTATTAAGCATCCCTATTTTTATTATATTTTTGGTAAGCAGGACATACATATTAACAAGATTAATTTACTCTAATAAAGAAATAATAATTAATATAATTAGAGCTTTTATTATAATGTTATCTTTAAGTGGTATTCCTCCTTTAACTGGGTTTTTCCCAAAGCTGCTAACTTTATTATTTATTTCTAAGCACTCAATTTTATTTAGTACTATTTTAGTTATTATTTCAATTCTTTCAATATATATATATACTAGAATTTTATTTTCTTTATTATTTTTTTACTTTAAACAATACTTTTTTAAAGACATACTAAGGTTTAAATTAGTAATTTCCATAATCTTTACTTTAATGTTTATTCCTTTTATACTAATTTTTTATGCGATGACTTTATTCAACTAA